AATTTCGTGATCCGTATCTTCAATTTTTGGAAATTTCTGAAATTCCTCCATCAAGCCTTGACTAATGAACCTATAAAATCCCTCAAATTGTATCTGGCTAAATCCAGGTATTGTAGACATTTCCTCATTTCCATCCCGGAGCATCTTAATCTTTAGTTTCCTGTTTGTTTATTGAAAAAATCCCATTATTGGCTCACCCCTCATCGAACCATATGGATCGATCTAGCAATGATGGAATGTATATTCTGTTTACTAAATCACATAAAATTTTAGCCAACCCCATCCATATTTATGTATTTCATACCTACAAAAGGAGACGTAACGTAATGGAATTCTAAATAAAATTTTCGACGCAAGACAGATACAAAAGGAAATGGATTGATAAAGCATTCCTGCAAAAAAATTATGCCACTTATACTTACAGAGTCTTGTATAGAATATCAAAATTGATCCAATTTCTACTTATTATGATATTACAATCAGATTGGTTATCAAAAAAAAGGATTCTAGATTTAATCTGCTCTCTGTGAATCAGATAAAGACAAAATAATCTAATCAGGAGCAGTATGGGGTTTACTTTTATTTTAACACTTTAATGTTTAATGTTAAAAAATTAATGTTTAATGTTAAAAAACGGATTCGCTGATTGTTTTTGGTAGTAGAATTCGTAGACGATGATACATACAATATGATTGAAGAAACAGTTAATCGGAATTTTTTTTATTAAGTACATCCAAATATAGTTAACTATCCTTATATTCTATCTTTTATCCCTTATATTCTATCTTTTATCATAGTTCCGCTTGAAGCAACATAAGTTGTGCTATATCATAATTTATCTTTTCTATTCAATGAAAAATTAAAGCCCCACGGGTTTCTCTATAGAAAATATGTGGATAAAATACCCGACTCGGTATCTGTAATTTATGCTTTAGGGTTTACATATATATATAATTGTTGTTATAATTGCAAAAGAATTGATTATTGAAAATAATGCATACCGATCCATTGTAAATCATTTTCACTTTCTTATGTCATTAAGGAAAATTTGAGATACTAATTTAGAAACCGTTAATTATATCAATTCCAAATCAAAATAGTTAAGAATTTGTTCAGAAATGTTTTCTTAAGGGGAATTAGGAATTCTTATTTTAAATTGTTATATGTTATATATATATATATTGAGATATATTTAGTTGATGAAAATGATCTCAACTGGATCCAATAAAAAATGGGGATTCCCCTTTTTGAATTTTGGAATAAGTACAATGGGATTCAAGATATAAATAAAATACAAAAGATTCTGCAGTCCCCCTACTCCACATAGGAATAGATGGAGTCTGTAAGATATTTGTATCGTTTTGGCGACATGGCCAAGTGGTAAGGCGGGGGACTGCAAATCCTTTATCCCCAGTTCAAATCTGGGTGTCGCCTGATCAAAAAAAAAAATACTTGGAATTTCTTATCCCACGAATTGCAACTAAATCGAACTTGACTAATTCGTGTCCAACAGAAGCAGAGATCGAAAAAGGCCTTATCGATTACTTGAGGAATTCATAGATTCGATAAACAACTATATAAATTCTTTCTTCAAAGAAAATAGTATTCTCGATGTGACTAAAACTGGTACTCATGGGCATAAAGCAAACCCTTTTTTTTTTAGTTAGGGGCCGGTTCATACTATATGATTTATCAAATAAATATATAGTATGAGTCGAAATTCAAAGTTAAGAAATCAGAAATCCCGGTATCCAAAATCAAATTTTCCTAATTACCTTACCCTACACTACTAAGGTACTAAGGTAATGTCTAATGACTACTTAGTCTAGAATTAGATTGGATAGGCTGATAATCAAATTAGGTAGTTGTGGAAACGAACGAAGATACTTTCCATCTTCAATTAGAGACATTCCATTGATATTTCCGAAGAGTGTCTATCGTATTTGTACTTAATGCTTTTCCATTCCACCGTAGTTTCTATATTATCTATATATATATATATAGATATAAATAAAATATATAGATATAAATAAAAAATATAATAGATATAAATAAATAATATAGATAAATACAAATATAGCAACTTATTACGAATGGGTTCATTGGATTACTTCATGAATAGCTTTAAGTTAAAATCCCGTTTTGACTCTGCACCATGGATTCCACTATGATTGGTAATTAATAATGGAATAATTCCTTCATTTCATAATATAGGGGACATAATTTACATGGATATAGTAAGTCTCGCTTGGGCTGCTTTAATGGTAGTCTTTACATTTTCCCTTTCGCTTGTAGTGTGGGGAAGGAGTGGACTTTAGGATACTACTAATTGAATAATGGAATTGGATCCTTTTTTTAATGGATCCTTTGTAAAACGTTTCGAAATCCAACTATGAGAATAATGCATAGTTGGATTTCGAAACTCAGGTCAACAAAATAGGGTTTTATTTCGAACAGAATTCTTTTCTATTTTGATTTGCTAAATTAGTTCTTACCAGAATGAGAATTCTGGATATTACAGTGAGAAACAACCAATCCCCCATTTTTTATTTATTTTGATTTCTTTCTTTACTTTTACCCCGCTCTATATATTTTCTACTCGAAACCTCTAGCAGTTTGATTGTATTGTACAATAAGATCTTACGCATAAACATAATAAAATAATATTTTTTTTTTCAAATTGGAATTGAAAAAGTCACCATAGAGTTCCGCGGATCATCTGTTAATGGTTCAATCAATACAAGAACTTCTTAGGAATTCTAAACTAAAGGTAATTCTCGATTTCGTTTTCTTTGTTTTATTTATATTTTTTAGAATATAATATTAATAATTAAATTAATGAATGATTAAATTAATGTATTACAATATTATAAATATTGTAAATTAGTTGATATCAAATCTATTTCTGTATACACTTGTATATCTATCTTGTATATCCATGTAAAAAGACTTACACTATATAAGTGTTTATACTATATTTAAATAGTGGAATCCAAATATATATATATTCTATTATATTGAATTATTATATAATGATTCAATATAATAGAATTCTTTAAGTATTATTCTAATAATAATAATAATTTTAATAAGAATTAATAATAAGAATTAAAAAGTTAGAGTTTCATATTAGTCCTTTCTATCATATTATTTTATATAGTGTTGATTCCAGTTTTATCATTTAATTGGAATCCCTTTTATTTCTTCAATCATGGATAAGAACTCATAAATTTTAGTCAAATTAATCATTTTGACTGACTGTTTTTACGTATATGATAAGTAAAAAAGCGGTAGGAACTAGAATAAAGAGTGCAGTAGCAATAAATGCGAGAATATTTACTTCCATAATCTCATTGTTTTTTTCTTCGCAATAGCTCGGGATCTAATCCCATAGAGATGATAAATTTGACTTCTATAAATTCCATGGGATAAATTACATCCTAATGATACTGAATCCGGGCAATATTATGAATAACAATATAGGATCTATCAAATCGATTCATCGTCGCGAATTGAATAGTATAGCATAGGAAGATTCTTTATCCATACCAAAAAAAAATGGGATTCCCAATCCAATAAGGAATCTTGTTGAATTTATCATCCTTTTCCACTCTTTATTTTCTTCCTTATTTTCCATAAAAAAAAATGAAAATCTTATGGAATTCCTTTTTAGATATTTGTTTGTCTATTTTATTATACTAGTTATATCGTATACCACTTTTAATATATATATTAATAATTTAAAATTGAGAATATTAATTTAAAATTGAGAATATATACACAATTAACCCATGCATGGAATTCTTGGATGTACAATTATCTAATGAGGTATCATATGACCTGTATTGTTTCTAGACTCAAACAAGAAAAGTCAAATAGAAAATAAGTTAATTCTAAACTACGTTTTTTTGTGATGATTCCATTTTGAATACGGAGAAGTATGGTAAATATGGATCCAAGTAGAAAAAAAAAGATAGAATATTCCAACCCATTTACTAAAAGAAAAAGATGCCTTGTTTTATTTTTATTTTCTTAGGACCCCCAATTCTTGGATTGGTAACGGAAGCGTATACATCAAAAATTCTGTGTACAATATGAATGAGATATATTGTTTACAATTAAGAATTTAGAAATAAAATAGGAACTTCTATACTCTATACTTAAATAAAATAGAAAATAAAGAAAGGGGTGGTTTAAGCTGAAAAGTATTTTGTAGAGTTAATTATCTTATATCTTCATTGTGCATTGTACAATAAACGAGTACATATATTATATGTAAGATCCTCTAGTATATTCTATTTCATTGATCAAGAACAATAGAGAAAACGGTATTCCTGAATAGAATGCTCTGATTAGACCAATCCACAATAGAATTCTAGTTCGGGACTGACGGGGCTCGAACCCGTAGCTTCCGCCTTGACAGGGCGGTGCTCTGACCAATTGAACTACAATCCCAGTAAGGTGTATAGTATACATATGGGTTTCATTCAAACATCCTATTTTATTTGCCTGCCATGTTTGTTGTAACAAAAATCCTGAATGATATACTAATGGAAGACCCACATAAATATAGACTATAATGAGAGTGCCACTGATTACTAAAAATCTTGTGGTTATTTTATTGTCACAAGATTTTTACTAAATCTTTCAAGGAGAAAAAAGACTCTTTTTTACCCCTTTCATAATTCTTAAGTATGATGAATTCAGATCATTAGAAAGATTAGAACATGTGGACGGGAAAAGATGGGATAGATAAAAAAAAGGAACTCTTTATTATTCCATATGATATTCCATATCAGACGTTTGTGGAGAATAAATTTGTTATATCATACTCATGGCGAATTCTTGGGCCGAGCTGGATTTGAACCAGCGTAGACATATAGCCAACGAATTTACAGTCCGTCCCCATTAACCGCTCGGGCATCGACCCAGGAAGAATCCTTTTTAGGATTACTGATAATTGATAATTCATGATAAACTTCCTTTCGTAGTACCCTACC